CCAATGGATTTCCAATTTATATGAAATGCTTTTCTATTTCTAGAATGTTTAATATATGGTTTATGTCTTCTATGCGAAAATTTTTCATTTTCATAAGCTCGTCTGGATTATTATTCAAAAGGTCTAATAATGTATGTATATTGGATCTTTTGAGGCAATTATAGATCCTAGGAGGCAATTCTGATTGGTCAATAAAAATGGATTTGAATGCTATTTCTTTTTTATTTTTCCTTAGTTTAGCCAATCTCTCATGAAAAGTAAAAATGGGTAAAGTCCTTTTGTGTTGATTGTTGGGCAAAAGGAAATTTTCTTCTTCCGCATGTAAAAAAGGAATAAAAAAATCAATCAAATTACGAGAGGCTTCATGAAGTGCTTCTTTAGGAGTTAAACTTCCATTTGTCCATATTTCCAGAAAAAGTATTTCTTGTTTTTCATTCCCATTGACATAAGAATGAATGCTATGATTCGCATTTCGAACAGGCATGAATACAGCGTCTATAGAATAACTTCCGTCTTGAAAGTTATTTGGGGTTTGTATACGATATCCTCGATTTCTCTCTATTTGTAATTCAATACAAAAATTGATTGGTTCTGTTAGTTTAGCTATATATTGCGTATTATCAATGATTTCCACAGAAGGTGGTAAGATGATATCTTGAGCCGTTACATATCCAGGACCCTTGACATAAATATACGCGCCACCACTTCCATACAGATTACTTCGCAATACAATTTCTTTCAAATTCATTAAAATTTCATGGACTGATTCTTGAATACCTATTAGGGTAGAGTATTCATGTGGTATTTCTTCAGATTTTGCACGTGTGATACATGTTCCTTCTATTTCGCCAAGCAAAGCTTTTCGCATCGCAATACCTATTGTATCTGCTTGACCTTTCATAAGTGGAGACAGAATAAAGCGTCCGTAATAAAGACGTTTACTGTCTGCTCTTGATTCAAGACATTTCCACTTTAGTGTCCGAGTAGATACTCTTATTTTCTCTCGAACCATAGTAATATTATTTGATCAAATTATTGAATTGTTTATTTCTCTTGAAATCTAGTTAATGGTTATTTTTACACACGTCTTTTTTTAGGGGGCCTACAGCCATTATGGGGCATAGGAGTTACATCACATATATAACTTAATAGTATACCGCTTCGACGAATCGCTCTTAATGCTGCATCTCGTCCGAGACCGGGGCCCTTTATCATGACTTCTGCTCGTTGCATACCTTGATCCACTACTGTCCGAATAGCAGTTCCTGCTGCGGTTTGAGCCGCAAATGGCGTCCCCCTTCTTGTACCTTTGAATCCACAAGTACCGGCGGAGGACCAAGAAATTACTCGACCCCGTACATCCGTAACAGTCACAATTGTATTGTTGAAACTTGCTTGAACATGAATAACTCCCTTTGGTATTTTATGCGTACTTTTACGTAAACCAATACGTCCATTTCTACGTAAACCACTTCTTGATATGGGTTTTGTCATATTTTATCATCTCATAAAAAAAAATCAGAGATATATGGATATATCCATTTCATGTTAAAACAGATCTTTTTTTTTTAGTTTTTTAGAGAAAGATTATCCTTGTCTTTGTTTATGTCTCGGGTTGGAACAAATTACTATAATTCGTTTCCGCCTACGGATCAGTCGACATTTTTCACAAATTTTACGAATGGAGGCTCTTATTTTCATATTTGTCTGTCATTCCTTACTTTAATTGCGAATCTACCTATTTGAAGAAAATAAGTTTCTTGAAATTTTGAATTTAGAAGTGTATCCTTACAAAACAAAAACAAAAAATATTGAAAAAAAAATTATTTTTATCTTTGTTTTGTAGTTTATAAAACTATACGTTCTATGGTTGAATCATAAAAATTGACTTTCATTTTAACACTATTCCGCGCTAGTATATGTATACTACTATGTTGAATCGGTCCTAAAAAATCTATAATTCTATCTCTATTATCTAAACGACAACGAACCCAGAACATATCAGGGGTTCTGTAATTAAACCTTCATCACTTTATTTTGGTTCTTTCATTTTTGGTGAAAACCCTTCAAGTATCAACTAATGAAGCAACACTTATATCATATTAGAAAATCCTCTCTCTTTTTTTTTACAAAAAAGAGCTAGGGAAGTTTTGTATATAATTCGCATATTATAAAGATTACCATATATAACACAAAATTTCTCCGCCCATTTTTTCTAGTCGAGCCTCTCGGTCTGTCATTATACCCCTAGACGTGGAAAGGATTACAACCCCCATCCCTCCTAAAATTCTAGGAATTTTTTGATAGTTAGAATAGATTCGTAGACCAGGTCTACTGATCTGTTTTAAATTTAAAACGCTTTTAAATGGTCCTTTCCTATTCCTTTTATGTCGTAGGGTTAAAACCAAAAAATTTTGGTTGTTTTTAAAATGTTTCCTTACGTTTTCAATAAAACCTTCTCGTAAAAGTATTTTCACAATGTTTTCAGTGATGTTAGTAGATGGTATTCGAACCATTTCTTTTCGAGTCATGTCAGCATTGCGTATAGAGGTTATTAGGTTAGCAATAGTATCCTTACCCATGATAAACCAAAATGAGTGTTTCTTTCGAATTTTAATATAATTAACATGCTCTTTATTTATTTAATATTTTTTAATTTTTAAAAGTATATACGTGAGATACAATCTATTAATTAATTGAATTCAAATATTCTAACTATATCTTGGTCTCATCTTATAACACTTCAGGTGCTAATGAAATAATTTTAGTGAAATTTAACTGTCTCAATTCGCGGGGGATCGCACCAAAAATTCGGGTTCCTTTTGGATTTCCCTCTTGATCAATAACAACCGCAGCATTGTCATCATAGCGTATTATCATACCGTTTTCACGTTTGAGTTCTTTACAAGTACGTACAATTACAGCTCTAATCACTTCTGATCTTTCTAGAGGTGTATTTGGGACTGCTTCTTTGATTACAGCAATAATAACGTCACCAATATGAGCATATCGTCGATTACTAGCTCCTATGATTCGAATACACATCAATTTTCTGGCCCCGCTGTTATCCGCTACATTCAAATGGCTTTGAGGTTGAATCATATTATTTTTGTGAATCCGTTTTTTCAATTCAAAGGGCTAAAAAAAAAACAAAAAGAAATATTGTTTGTTCAAACCAAATAAAAAATAAATTTGAAATGGCAATTTTTTTTTGCATACCAAAGACCACTTTCCTTTGATTCTACATTCCTAGCCCGAAATAATGAATTGGGTTCGTATAGGCATTTTGGACGCCGCTATTGAAATAGCCTTTCTGGCTATATTTTCTGCTACTCCGCTCATTTCATAAAGTATTCTACCCGGTTTAACGACAGTTACCCAATATTCAGGAGATCCTTTCCCCGAACCCATACGTGTTTCCGTGGGTCTTACTGTAACCGGTTTGTCTGGAAATATACGTACCCATATTTTTCCGCCACGTCGTGCATTTCGTGTCATTGCTCGTCGTCCCGCTTCTATTTGTCTAGATGTGATCCAAGCAGGTTCAAGTGCCTGAAGAGCATATCTACCGAAACAAATATGATTACCTCGATACGAAATTCCTTTCATTCTTCCTCTATGGTGTTTACGAAATCTAGTTTTTTTGGGGTTATAGTGGATGGTTTTTTTTCTCAATTCCATCTCTACTACAGAACTGGACATGAGAGTTTCTTCTCATCCAGCTCCTCACGAATGAAACGATTCCAAAAGAATAGACTATACATATATAGTGTCAATAATAGATTGAATTAGGGTATTCTTTTAGATTTCATGTAATCTATTATCCATTTTTCTCTCTTCTTTTGAGATAGAACTAAATATGTATTCTATTTATACATAATTTACATATTTATATATTTTATATATTCAAATAAATTATCTACAATTTATTTTTTAGGTCTTATAAATAATGGAATCTTTATTTGATTTTGGTTTCTCTTTTCTTTTATTATCTATTATTTTTTTGAGGGTCCTTGAGCGACCAAAATATAGAAATTCAAGCCAATAAAAAAAAGTTCGCGGGCGAATATTTACTCTTTTTATATCTATTTAGGTTCTAAGCTTAGTCCATGAAATGACTATTTCGAATTAATTGATTGGTCTTGGGTAGATTCCGCCATCCTACCCAATGAATCATTAATATTTATTTTCAACAGAATATTATGTATTCTTGGGTTCCCTCGTCCCCATCATTTCTTGATTAATGGTTAGGTCTTAATTCTACAATGGAGCCCCTAATGAATGAAATTTGTTGTTGAGTCAATCTTCTCAGTCTTTATTGACTCAGGGCTCTTTGCTTTTTTCTTCTATTAACAGATTAATCTAATTATGAACCAATTAGTATTGCTGTTTTCTTACACTATCTTTATATGAGATGACTCATAGACCTTACATATTCCATATTGTAATCTTATATCATTGATATTCTTTTTCTCTCTTTCTTTCACCCTTCCATTTATCCGTATACTTTTAATGCTTCACAACTGATAATTAGATTGGTGTTTTTGTTTATGCAAAAAAGATTTCAGTTGCTACAATGATATGACATGGCCAATATAACATATCTTGACTGCTTTCTTTTTTCGATCCCGATAATGTGAAATGATGAGTTGGTTTTTTTTTTATTATTAGTTCATATTATGTTATGGTCAGGTCTATTTTTATCCTAACAGAAAAACCAACGAGTCGCACACTAAGCATAGCAATTATTTCAAATAATTAATTGAATTTTTATTCAAGCCTATAGAATTTCTCACTTACTATTAAAATAAAATTCATTTTATTTTTTCTATCATTGAATAAAATAGAAAGATAAATTGAGGAAAGGCTTATTATTCCTCGTCTACAAATATCCAAATTTTAATCCCTAATATCCCATAGATAGTTCCAACTGTATAGGAACAATAATCAATTTTAGCTCGAATCGTTTGTAGAGGAACCCTACCTTCTCTGATCCATTCAACACGTGCAATTTCTTTTCCGTCTATCCGCCCTGCAATTTGTACTTGAATTCCCTTTGTACCTGCCTGTTCAGTTAATTCAATAGCTTTTTTCATTGCTTTTCGAAATGAAACTCTATTCTTTAGCTGCCCGGCTATAAATTCTGCAAGAATAGTAGGGTTTCCGTAAGGATTTTCAAGTCTTGTAATAGCAATGTTTAGTTTTCGGTTGACAAAATATAACTCTTTTTGTACATTCATTTGTAATTCTTCGATTCTTCGAGACCCACTTTCTATTAATAACTTTGGGAATCCCATATAGATTATTACCTGAATGAGATCAATTCTTTTTTGAATCTCGATACGTGCAATTCCCTCAACACCGGAGAATATTCTTATATTTTTTTTTACATAATTTTTGATACAATCTCTTATTTTTTGATCTTCTTGTAGACCTTCAGAATACTTTTTTGGTTGTGCAAACCAAATAGAGCGATGTCCTTGGGTTGCACCAAGTCTAAAACCAAGTGGATTTATTTTTTGTCCCATATTCCCCCATTATTATCCATATTATAACATGCAATATCCGTGTATTTATTTATACATTTAGGTTTGTTCAAGCATAATATAGAGTATTCGGATCTTTTAAACCCTTCTTCATTTAAAGAAGATATATCTTTCAATACAATAGTTATACAACAAGTGGGTCTTTTTATTGGATAACTTCGTCCTCTAGCTCGAGGTTTTAATTTTTTCACAGTAATACTTTTGTTGACCTCAGCTTTACTAATGACTAAATCGGTTTCGTTGAGACCCATATTGTGACTAGCATTTGCTGCTACAGAATAAACCAATTTAAAAATGGGATAACATGCTCGATAAGGCATGAGTTCTAGTATCATAAGTGTTTCTTCGTAAGAACGTCCACGAATTTGATCAATTACTCTTCGTGCTTTGTGAGTGGACATACAGATATGTTGACCTAAAGCGTATACTTCTTTATATCCATTCTTTTTTGTCTTCTTTATCATAAGGTTCACCTCTCACTAATGAATCATAAATATCTTTATTTTATCTTTATTCATTTTTTTTTCTGATTTTACTAATTGAAATTAGTAACGACGAGATTTATTATCATTTTTCGCATGCCCTCGAAAATTTAGAGTTGGCACAAATTCTCCCAACTTATGCCCTACCATACGATCTGTTATATAAATAGGCAAATGTTCCTTTCCATTATGAATAGCAAGAGTATGACCAATCATTGTGGGTATAATGGTAGATGCTCGTGACCAGGTGATTATTATTTCTTTTTCTTCCTTTGTGTTAAGCTTATTTATTTTTTTTAATAAATAATTTGCTACAAAAGGATTTTTTTTTAATGAACGTGTCACAGTTAATTTCACTCCTATTTTTTTTTATTATTTGCACATCTTTTGTTCATAAAAGAAAGATGTGCACGAATTCTGGAAATTTATTATTCAATTCAATGATGCATTCCATTAATTTAATTTACAATTAAATTGTCAAATTTATCTTATTATGATTTATAGTAATTCGAGATTCATTTTATTCTATATTAATTCAATTATCTTATTTTATAAAATAATATAGAGTACTTTATATAATAAAAATTTATTATATTATAAAATAGAATGAAAATTTTCGAATTTGAAATGAATCAATTCAAAAATATTTGTCTATTATGAATTTCGAAATATAGTAATCAAAAAATAAGAAATCTATAAAATTACGATATCATTTTAATAAAAAAAAATAGAAGATAAAATATATAAGATAAGCGGGTAGCGGGAATCGAACCCGCATCGTTAGCTTGGAAGGCTAGGGGTTATAGTCGACGTTGATTCATCATTTTGAACGTCTCTAATTCAAAACCGAACGTGAAACTTTGATTTCATTCGGCTCCTTTATGGAAGATGTAAAAAAAAGATGTAAACGAAAAAAAAAAAAATTCTACCCATAACATCTATGTCAGCCTTTCTGTCTGAATGCATTCAAAAGGACCTGCTTTATAGATGATCCCTATAGAAGAAAAGAGGATTCTAACAATCTTTTCTAGTTACTTCGTTCCCTATTTCTATTTGAAATAATCCTTAGGAAAAGTCTTTTTTGTTTCCAACGAGCTAAAACAATATAATCTGTCGATGTCTCTAGTAAACCAAAGACATTGTTTAATAGCTATTTTGTTTTGCTTCAATCTCCCTTATATAAATCTAAAATTGAAGATTTAGTTACGATTAGAAATAGACCGTTCTTTCTACCTTTATCCATGGATTCCTTACTCGTTCAATTGGAAGTATGGATCCAATTCAAAAATCAATTATGTTTCGTAATTTCATGATCCCATTTTTTCAATTTATAACGGACTCTTGGATACAAATCACGAGAATTTCTATTTTTCCTCGAATTTTTCATCGATAGGAAAAGGATTTAATCCTTTTAAGAAATAAAGTTTTTGATCGAAATATAAATCAAACGAAAGACCCTTTAACTATGAAAGGGTTAATAGAACGAATCACCCTTTTACCACTAAACTATACCCGCTACAATGCTATTATTGCATATAAATCGACCTTTTGTCGAACACAAAAATAGGTCATAGTAATAAGTAATAAAAAAATAGGATCAGAAAAAAAATCATGAAAATGAGAGCGTTGACATATTTTTATCAGGAAGACTAATGAGATTAGTAAACGAGGACTCATTTAACTAATTAAATGATAAGTTTTTTTTATTCCAGTAAAAAAAAGTAAATAAAAAAAGAAAGAATAATAAGAAATGGCACTTTGATTCTGTATCATAGGAATCGAAAAAATCCTTCTTATGATATGATTGTTGTTTCGATTTTTGTTATTTTATTTCAAAAGAATTTTGAGTTTTCAAATAAAATCAAATAAATCATTTTTTCTACAATTCATTGGAACAAAAAAAAAAGCCCGGCTAGGTACTGACCAGGCCAGGCCGTGGAAATAAAAAGGGACTTTTCGGACGAAATAAACAAGGTACTTTTATTGATTTTATTTATTATTTAATATATATATATTTTCATTTTCTTTTTTATTTTCTTAATTTATTCCAAATTTTTTTTATTAACATTTAATAGATTGGTATTTATATATTCAAATATTGGATTGTAGATATCTCTTTTGAGCCCTTACTTTATTTAAAATCTAAATGGAATTGGAATTTCTGATAAAAGTTTTTAGATATATATTATCTATAGATAGCTTTATTTAGCTATCTATATAATAAATAATAAAGATATAATAAAATAATAAAGCTATCTAAAGAAGGGCTTTTTTCAAGCCTTACTTAATGTATCATAGTAATTATTATTTTTCATTTTTCAATTGGGGGAGAGATGGCTGAGTGGATTAAAGCGTCGGATTGCTAATCCGTTGTACGCGTTTTTCGTACCGAGGGTTCGAATCCCTCTCTTTCCGTTTCTGTCGATGACTTGGTATTTTTTTTTTTATATATAGTTAAAGAAAGATGTGGAATAGATAAAAATTTGCAAATCAAGCAAGGAAAACAAAAATCTGATTTTTTATTCTTCACGTCCAGGATTACGTCCCGGGTCATTAGATAGGAATCCGAAAATGAAGAGAGAAACAAAGAATATCACTACTGTATAAACAAATAGTTTTAGAGTAAGCATTACACAATCTCCAATAGCATTTTTTTTTTTTCAAAAAAAAAAGAGAATAGATTCTCTATTTTTATACTGCATACCCTATTTTTTTGACACCAAGAAATGAAGTGATTTCTAGAAAAAAAAAAAAAAAATTTCAGAAAATCAGAGTTGAGTTGTTTATTAATGAAAATTTTCTTTTATACCAACAATTATATATTGTGGGGGACTCTAATAGGGTCGTTGAATGGAAAAAAAAGTTATAACAAGAAAATGAGAGTGATCTAGATTTAGCACAGCTATACAAGAATTTCAATATTTAACTTAACGGTTCAGACTGTATGTAAGACTTATCTGATCTTATATTAGAAATTGTTAGAATTTTTTTTTCGAGTAAATCATGAATTTTTCTAGGATAGTATGAAAAATCTCATCGAAAACTTACAGCAGCTTGCCACACAAAAGCTAATAAAAAAAAGAACACAGGTATTACTGGCATAATATCTACTATTGGATTCAAAAAAGCGTAGGCCTCGGGTAATTTGGCTAAGAAAAAGCTACTTGAATAAAGGACAGAATTAAGACAGATACAGATTAAACTTAAAATATTAAGCATAACAAACATTTTGTTCTTGAAGATAATTTTTTTTTGAGTTGATTGAGTTATTAATATCTTATTATTGATATAAGGGATAAGGTAAAAATGAATAACATAAGGTAGGTCAAAAAACCTTTCTTTTCTTTGATTTGAACTCAGCCAATCAAAAATCCTTCCATTCTCAAATCAAAATAGATATAGAAGAAATCCTACTTTCATACAATATCTTAATTGAATTATATCTAATGATCAATAAATTAAGTTTCATTCGATATCTACACGTATCAAAATCCTAGCAACAATCTAATTGATTCTATCAATATTTGGACTGGAATTGACGAACAACCAATAACAATATTAGTGTTTATTAGTCTTGAATAGAAATGGGGCGTGGCCAAGTGGTAAGGCAACGGGTTTTGGTCCCGCTATTCGGAGGTTCGAATCCTTCCGTCCCAGAGTATGCGTATTATATATATCATAGTATTATGATATTATATATCATAATATTCCATAATATTATATATGATATAATCATATCAAAATTATCATATCAAAAAAAGATTGCCTTTTTTGAACAACCTTCTGTTTAAGAGTCTAATATTAGATAGAATGTGATTCTTCTTTCTTATCATTATTTTGATTATTTTTGATTCGTCTCTAAATCATATTTTTTTCACAAATTGAATCGAGTTTAAATACCACAAGACGTAGATGGAATTGAATCCATTTTTTATCTAGGTAAAAGATGGGAACATAGATAAAAAAAAAAAGACTTTTTTAATGAAAAAAAAAGTAGGACGGGCTTTTCATCGTATGTCCATATCTTTCATATTCATATTTGAAATTCGTTATTCATAAAAAAACCTTACGTCTCATATATTTTCCACGATGTCATTTAAATTCAAAATCGAAATGTGAAAGCCTCTCTTATTCTCTATCCCTTAAATGGTGTGTGCAACTTGATTATTTTATTTCTGTGGATTTATGTGGAATTATAAATACGAAGGGCTTGCGTTTTTGGTACTAATTGAATTGAATCAATGGGATTAAGTCTCTTAAGACCGGTTTAGGCTAAAATAATTTAGAGTAAAAAAAAAAATGGGATTTGTTTTTGATCTATCTATTTGTTTTAAATCATTGATGGGTTAATTCGAATAGGTTTTTTTTTATGATAATAAAAGATAATAAAATGTCCCTTCCCTTATTGGAAAACTTTAGTCAAATAATAATATCGAGGTAGAAAACTTTCAATCAATTATTTTGAATGATTTTCTATGAATCCTTGGTACTTGAAGAAGTGTTAAACTGGCGAATCCATCCTATCAAGAAACTTGAAAATGCGGATTCAAAAAGAACGTATTTCTTATTTATTCGTAATTTTTTCTAAATTGATAGAAATAAAAAAAAAAAAAAGAATAATATATATATTCCATTTCATATTAAATAAATATTGCATTCATACAAAAAATTGTATTCATCCAATATACTAAAAGAAAATCCAATATCTAAAAGAAAATGTGGGTTTAAAAAAAATGGAATTCTTGCTGATACTTTTTAAGAAACTACCCATTCATAACAGTATAGATAACTATGTACCAACTAAACCAATGACTATTCATGATTCCATAATTGAATCAATTACATACCAGTTCCAAGAAACTAGAGGTTATGGTAAAACTTCGTTTAAAACGATGTGGTAGAAAGCAACGTGCGACTTGAAGGACATGATCAACTGTGGATTCTTATCTTACATCCACCATTTTCTTTTATATATAGGAATGAAGATGCTCTTGGCTCGACATCGTTTGTTCTGTTCCACTATAACCCTCATTTCATTTTGGGGAAGTTTGAATGTAAATATTACATGATGGAGCTCGAGTAGAAAGTATTAATTCATTTATCAGGGGCGGAGATCTAGGGTTAGTGTCAATCAATAAGTTGAAACAACTTCGTAAGTATATTTTCGATATAGAAATCGAAAGGATCCAATTCAAGCAAGTTTCAAATTCAAACATCAAATTTGTTGGAATTAGGAAAACTCTTTTGATCAAAAGTGTATCACGCGAGAATCAATCATTCATATGGTTCTTTGATAAAAAGAAATCACAAAAAATGGTATGTTGCTGCCATTTTGAAAGGATTAAAGATCACCGAAGTAATGTCTAAACCCAATGATTCAAAGCAAAGATAAAGGATCCCGGAACAAGGAAATACCTTTTTTAATTGTTTTAATAACTAAACTTGTTAATTGTCTCAATAACTAAACTAGATCAGAATGAACAATAGACTAGATTCTAAAGGAGACAGGCAAAAAGGGGGTTATAGACGGCTCAATAAATGAAATGCTTAAAGGTTTTCCTTTGAGTGAGAGTTACCCAACTTGAGTTATGAGGATACAAATAATAATTTTTTTTTTCATTTCTTTTTTGGAAAAGAATAAAAAAAAAATGAAATCATAGTCTAATTGATTTGATAATCTATGGATCTATTTTACATTAATTAGAATTCTATACATATACATAACTTAAAATTTTCTCGAGCCGTACGAGGAGAAAACTTCTTATACGGTTCTGGGGGGGGGTATTGTTAATCTACATCTATCCCAATGAGCCGTTTATCGAATCGTTGCAATTGATGTTCGATCCCGAAGAGAGGGAAGAGATCTTCGTAAAGTGGGTTTTTATGATCCGATAAAGAATCAAACCTATTTAAATGTTCCTGCAATTCTATATTTTCTTGAAAAAGGTGCTCAACCTACAGGAACTGTTCATGATATTTCAAAGAGGGCTGCGGTTTTTACGGAATTTGACCTGAATCAATAACCGAAAAATTCAATTAATGAAATAAAAAAAAAAAAAGAGGGTGTGGATGACTTGTCTATAGCTTTGGATAACCTTTTCTCTATTATTTCCCCCCTCTCTTGTTCTACTACACTTATTTATTAAAGATCAATCAAGTGAATAAATGAAATAATTGGTTTTATACTAGAAATAGAAAATTTGGACATTACCATCAATGGGTTGGTTTTTGTTGGAAATCTATGAACAAATAAAAAAACACAAGGGATTACGCTTGTTTATTCTACTTATATTTATTTATTGATTGAATAAACCCGGGATTTTTTTCTACTTGACTTCTTCCTTACCTTAATTTATTCTTTCGCCTACACTTTTTTTTTCTATTTATGTTCATTATCTCTATCGTGCCAATCCAACACAACTCCGTAGTTTTTTCTTTTTTTATTTATTTTCTCTTTTTTTCATTTTCATTATTCTATATTTTATATATATATTTTCCTATTTCTATTTATTTCAATTAATAGAAATATAGAATTTATAGATGAAATATTAATAAATAGATATTTCAATTGACTAATTAAATTGAATAATGAAATAGAAAAAAAAAAGAAAGATATTCAATTGAAATTGTTATTTCTATTTTTTTTTTTTTTTATTCTTTTGTGTTCTCCATTGTATTCGTTTTTCACTATTCACATTCATATTGACAACAGTGGATCAAACAAATATAATCCGATTGTGGATAAATAGATCTAGTTATCTCCGCTTCATAGACTTGGTTTTTTTTTTATTTTACTTCATTCAATTCACATGATGGGCTCATTGGATTTTCTGTGATACAAGAAGTTACTTTTGTGTGATATACAAATTTTGATTCAAAAAAAAATAGATAATCTAAGAAGGGATAACATAACATAAGATAAGATACAAGAGACGGTATATCCATTTTTTTTTTTATTTGATTCCATTTGATATTTTATTTGATTACGTCGTGCAATTCCATTTCGTTTTTGATTCTGATTGTATCTGCACATACTAATTCTTTTTTTTATTCGGGTTGCTAACTCAATGGTAGAGTACTCGGCTTTTAAGTGCGGCTAGCATCTTTTACACATTTGTATGAAGTAACAGATTCGTCCATACTATCGGTAGAGTTTGTAAGACCACGACTGATCCTGAAAGGAATGAATGGAAAAAACAGCATGTCGTATCAATGGGGAATTCGGGAAATATTTTTACCTGATGGGTTCAAAAGCTTGTTTGAATTCTTGATGTGGAACAAAAGAAATTTCAAGTAGGGTCGAATGAATAAATGGATAGAGCTCTAGGGCTCCAATTCTAGAGAAATAAAAAGCAACGAGCTTATGTTCTTAATTTGAATGATTACCCGATCTAATTATACGTTAAAAAGATATTAGTGCTTGATGCGGGAAGGACTTTTCTCATGAGCGGATTATCTATTTTTTTATGAGTCCTAACTATTAGTTATTCTACATTAGGGGTAGAGATGAATGTGTAGAAGAAGCAGTATATTGATAAAGATCTTTTTTTTTTCCAAAATCAAAAGAGCGATTGCGTTGAAAAAATAAAGGATTTCTAACCATCTTGTTATCCTAAAATAAACATAAACCAATTAGAAGGAAAAAGAAAAGAGCGGATAGAGAGTTCGTTGATGAGTCTTACCTGTTTACGAGGTATATATTCTTATTCTTTAATACCTTGTTTTGACTGTATCGCACTATGTATCATTTGATAACCCAATAAATTCATTATACTATCCCTGGTTCAAATCTAATTGAAAATGGAAGAATTTCAAGGATATTTAGAACTTGATAAATCTCGGCAACACAACTTCCTATACCCACTTCTCTTTCGGGAGTATATTTATGCATTTGCTCATGATCATTTTTTAAATGGATCCATTTTGTTGGAAAATGTGGGTTATGACAAGAAATCCAGTTTACTAATTGTAAAACGTTTAATTACTGGAATGTATCAACAGAATCATTTGATTATTTCCACTAATTATTATAACCAAAATCATTTTTTGGGGTACAACAAAAATTTGTATTCTCAAATTCTATCAGAAGGGTTTGCACTCATTGTGGAAATTCCATTTTCCTTACGATTAGTATCTTCCTTAGAAGAAGCAGAAATCACAAAATCTTATAATTTACGATCAATTCATTCAATATTTCCTTTTTTAGAGGATAAATTCCCACATTTGAATTATGTGTCAGATGTATTAATACCATACCCCCTCCATCTGGAAATTTTGGTTCAAATTATTCGCTATTGGGTGAAAGATGCCTCTTCGTTGCATTTATTACGGTTTTTTCTTCACGAGTATTGTAATTGGAATAGTCTTATTACTCCAAATAAATTGATTTCTTTTTTTTCAAAAGAAAATCGAAGATTATTCTTGTTCCTATATAATTCTCATGTATGTGAATACGAATCTATTTTACTTTTTCTCCGTAACCAATCTTCTCATTTACGATTAACATCTTATAGGTTTTTTTTTGAGCGAGTCTATTTTTATGGAAAAATAGAACATCTTGTAAAAGTATTTGCTAATTATTTTCGGGCTATCCTACGGGTCTTCAAGCATCCTTTTATACATTATGTTAGATATCAAGGAAAAGCAATTCTGGTTTCAAAAGATACGCCTCTTCTGATGAATAAGTGGAAATATTACCTTGTCCATTTATGGCAATGTTATTTTTATGTGTGGTCACAACCAGAGAGGATCTATATAAACCAATTATCCAAGCGTTCTCTTGCCTTTTTGGGCTATATTTCAAGTGTGCGACTAAATCCTTCAGTGGTACGGAGTCAAATGCTAGAAAATGCATTTCTAATGGATAATGGTATGAAGAAACTCGATACACTAGTTCCAATTATGAAACTGCTTGTATCATTGGCTAAAGCTAAATTTTGTAACGTATTAGGGCATCCCATTAGTAAGCCGAC